GTAGGATTTGAACCTACGACATCGGGTTTTGGAGACCCACGTTCTACCGAACTGAACTAAGAGCGCTTTTTTATCCGAACAGACAAGGCTGTAAAGAAAAGGATTTTTTTATAACCCCAATACTTTTTGTATGGATAGTATCATAAACACAAAAATGAAAGATTATATCCAATTCGAATCGATCTCAGTCGATCCCTCGTTACTGCTGAAAGGAGCAGTAATAGGTAGGGATGACAGGATTTGAACCCGTGACATTTTGTACCCAAAACAAACGCGCTACCAAGCTGCGCCACATCCCTTCCATTATTCTACAGTCTCATTGTATAAAATTACTGTTTTGTTTTCCACATCATTATTTCGTCGATTGATCTACACAATTTTCTGCCCATTTCGTCTTTTTGGTCTCATTTAAGATATGTTTAACATAATAATATTTATTATATATAATAAAAATAAATGAGTATTTTTCGGAAATGCTTAGTAAGAGGTTTTTTTGGTTTTAATTTAAGATTCTAAGAAAGGGTAAAATCTTATTTACCGGATCATTGTATAACTCAATTTAACTTAAAGACTATGTGTACAATTATAACCGGTCCTTAACTACATATGCCTCTGATCATATATGCATTATCTGTATTACAATAAATAAACAAGGGAGGGTTTTCAATGCGAGATTTTAAAACATATCTCTCCGTGGCACCAGTACTAAGTACACTATGGTTCGGGGCTTTGGCAGGTCTATTGATAGAGATTAATCGTTTTTTTCCGGATGCGTTGACCTTCCCCTTTTTTTCATTCTAGTTATTGACATGGGAAGGGATGAAGAAGATTAAAGATACAATCAAATATCTGTGACTAACCCCTCTTCTCCTCTTTTCTCTTTTTTCCCTTTTTAGAATAAGGGAGGAAAGAGAAAAAATAAAAGTGGATTCGATTCAACATCTGCGAGACCTGGGTTCAAGTTCGAATTCTAAAATGAATATTAATAATAGAAAAATGGGTTTAGAATAAGAATAGAAAATACGCGTCGAAGGAAAAAGTATTACAAGAGATTTAACTGAAAACTAAAATACTGTACTTCGATTTGAAATAGAGTTTAGAAATTTTTATATTCCTTATTATTTACTATGACTTTCATTTACTATAGTTTTTATAATTGGATTTCGAGTTAGTAACTTCTATTTTTTTCCTTCCTTTCTTCTTAATATCGAATCGAAAATAGACGAGTTGAGTAAATAAAAAATCCAAGGGGGGTTCATGGCCAAGGGTAAAGACGTACGAGTAACGGTGATTTTGGAATGTACCGATTGTGTTCGAAACAGTGTTAATAAGGTATCAACGGGGATTTCCAGATATATTACTCAAAAGAACCGGCACAATACACCCAATCGATTAGAATTGAAAAAATTCTGTCCCTATTGTTACAAGCATACGGTTCATGGGGAGATAAAGAAATAGATCGAGCTGAGTATCTATATCTTACCCTTTCAAGGAAAGGGACAAAATGGCATTATATATAACATATTTAAATAGAAAAGAAAAAAATCCTATTTAGAATAGCGTTAAAATGAATTAGACTTAAGAACTAGGATTTTCGGGATAAGGAATAAACTAAAACAAACCATGGATAAATCCAAACGATCTTTTCTTAAATCCAAGCGATCTGTTCGTAGGCGTTTGCCCCCGATTCAATCGGGGGATCTAATTGATTATAGAAACATGAGTTTAATTAGTCGATTTATTAGTGAACAAGGAAAAATATTATCCAGACGGGTGAATAGATTGACCTTGAAACAACAACGATTAATTACTGTTGCTATAAAACAAGCTCGTATTTTATCTTTGTTACCCTTTCTGAATAATGAGAAACAGTTTGAAAGAACCGAGTCGACTGCTAGAACTACTGGTCTTAGAACTAGAAATAAATAGGCTTACTCTTTTTTCACTTGAACATAATTTGAATCCGAACTCAAACACAGATTAGTGTTTTTCCGAGAATCCAGATTTGATTATCGTGTCGTAAGAACAAAAACGAATTGGAGAAAGCTTTTTTTCTTGAACGCATTCATTGATTTTGACTACTTTAGCATTTTTTATTTATAGTAATTTCGACTCTACTTTCCCGGAGAATGAACTCCGGGAAAGTCTGTTTAAATTATTCCACTGGATTCTTCGACTTCTTTATATTTATATAACTCATTGGAAATCATATAAAGACAATTCCTATTTGATATAGCTATTTGTGCAAGTATTTTACGATTAAGAAGCAGCTGTCTCTTGTACAGATCGTGTATTAATCTACTATAACTATAGGATAGTGCCCATTCTACTACTCTTTCACGAATTATTGCGTTTATCCGAATGATCCACAAACGACGAAAATTTCTCTTTTTACTATCCCGATCTCGATGAGCCGAAACCAAAGCTTTTATTTTTTGTTGAGTAATAGTTCGCGTAAGTCTTGAATGGGCCCCCCGAAAGCTTGATGCAAATAAACGAATTTTTGTTCTACGTCTCCGAGCTATATATCCCCGTCTAATTCTAGTCATTGAACAGCTGAAACTTTGAAGAATAACTAATTGATTTCTTTTCTTTCAGTTATTCTTTTGCCCTTTCCTAATCTATTAATAACAAAACGAATTTTTCCAATGTATAAAGTAAAAATTCCAATGGCTTTGGCTGCTATAACCTTCCCGACCACGATTTTTTCTTTTTTTTGTTTTAGGCGAAATTAAGAAAAAAATAAGAAATTGTATTCTGCGCTATAAGTGTAAAAAATCAAAGTAAATAGGCAGATAAAGAAATAGTGGATTCCATCGTTTCTATGGTGACTTCGTAAACGGTGAGGTCTTTTCTATACACCGGAGCCTTTACTTCATTTAATCAACGTTATTGGTAACTTGTATAGTTCATCCTCCTTGGCTCTACCCATGAATTATCTAGTAATAGGTCTTTCACAACGAGATCTACCTATACCGTAACGGTATTTTTTTATGAAAATTAGCTGGGTAGCTGACCCTCTCAGTCCGTTCTTGTCAGAATAAGGCCTACTTTTTATACTTTTTAAATAAAAATTTCTCCGCTTAATGGATAACCGTTTGTTACCAATGGAGAATTGCTTCTCATCATTATTGGATTTGCACCAATGGAAACCATAAAATTCATACACAATGGAGGGATATGATAGATTGTCTTATTTTTTTAGATAGTAAATGGAGTCCCCCTCTTACATATTATATTCGCCGGTACGTATCATTGATACTAGAGAGGTTGTTTTTTTACTTTTGTGCCTGCTCATGATATGATCTAAACGAGTCGCACATACACCCGAGTACATGTTCCTCGACGCTGAGGGCATCCCCGAAGGGCGGGGGATTTCGTGACATTTCTTATTGGCTGTCTTGCATTTCTAATAAGTTGTTTAATAGTTGGCATGTTGAATTGTATACATAATGGACTGGTTTAGATTGATCCTAACCGGATGATTATGAATTACTTCTATATTAATAAATATGTAATAGAATATTAAAGTCAGAGATAAAATCTCAAATCGCGGATTTTCGTGAAATCCATGTTATTTTCATTCAACCGCTACAAGATCAACAATTCCATAAGCTTGTGCTTCTGTTGCTGACATAAAAACATCTCTTTCCATGTCTTCGGATACAACCCATAAAGGTTTGCCCGTTCTTTGTACATAAACCCTTGTGAGGGTTTCACGCAGTTTCAGCAGTTCTTCCGCTTCCAGGATAAATTCTCCCGCTTGTGCCTCATAAAACGAACTAGCAGGTTGATGGATCATTACCCTGATGATATAACATAATAAAAAGTTCCTCTATCTCGGAAGAGAAAAGAAAGATAAATAATAATAGGAAAAGGATAGAATTGAACAACCGTACGGGCATCTTTTATCTTTTGTGCATTGCATACGGCTCTACAATAAAATTGACCCTTCCCTTCCATTGAAGAAAGAGAAGAATATATCAGACCCAGATGGTTAACTGATCAAAATGCCACCCTTCCTTTCCAAATAGTTAAAAAATACTATGATGGCTCCGTTGCCTTATATATTTATATTAATTTTTATTGTTTTTTTGTCTGTGATTCAGCAATCCCAAAGTTTCTTTTTGATGCAATCAAATGAGGAAAAATCTTTTTTCACTCTCTTTACATAACATAAATATTGTTAAGAGTCTTCCAAAATAAAAACAAAAAGGTTTGTGACGCTGAAGTGGACTCCCGATAAATAAGATAAAATCGGAAATATCCTTTCTCTCATACCACCCTTTCGATACATAATCTAATTTTTTGACAATGCAAAATTTTCTCGTATCGAATTCGAAGTGCCATGCTATTATTACTTAATATTCATATTTCATAGGGCGAAGGCATAGTCTTCTTTAATTTCTCTCAAATAAAAACCTCATTGGCGCCAAGCGTGAGGGAATGCTAGACGTTTGGTAATTTCTCCCCCAACCAGGATAAAAGATCCCATTGAAGCGGCTAACCCCATGCATATTGTATGGACATCTGGTCGTACAAATTGCATAGTATCATAAATAGCTACTCCGGGGATTACCCATCCGCCGGGAGAGTTTATAAACAAATACAGATCTTTGGTATCATCTTCGATACTGAGATATATCATAAGACCAATAAGTTGATTTGAGATCTCGCTATCAACTGCTTGACCTAAAAAAAGTAATCTTTCTCGATAAAGTCGGTTGATTAGGGTACAGGTATATTCCTTAGAAACCGTACATGCACCTTTTGGTGCATACGGTTCAAAAAAATTGCGAAAAAAAAAGAATCAATGTATAGATTCCAGTCCTTTTTCTCATAACAGGTTCTTTCTGACTTCTAACGAAAGGCTTTTTTCTTCTTCAATAAACACGAGTTTTGACTCTTTTTTTTACTATTTCTAAATATAATAAAAAAGTCACTAAACCCATCTAATTAACTTCTCATTGATGTATTGTTTCATCGAAAATCAATCCAAATCACGATGGTATTCTCTTGTTACTGAGTGGGTCTCTTTCATCTTTTTAGGTTTATGCTCTACTCCGGGTAAAGATTCACCCGATTTTCATTTGCACATATAGGACAAAGGCCCCATTACCATTTCTTTTTGTTATGACTTTTTTCTGTTTTTTTTTTTCAATTTTTTTCATACTTTCTACCAAGTATTTAGTAACCCGCTTGACAAATAAGTCAAATCGGAATCATTTATGACAGAACTAGTAATCATAGATATATTACCAATCGAATTGGGTTTTTCTAAACGGAGCCTGGATATTTCATTTTTTCTTTTTTATTTAGTCCAACCAAACCAACCATAAATTATTCGAACTAATATTAATCTCCAAAATGGATCTAATTGCACTTCACGCTCCAAATTTTTGCTGATTCAATGAATCTTTCTCGGGTGAAACGGAGGATATCTCAATCGGGGGAGAAAACGGGAAAATCCCATAGGACCCAATATGTCTGACAAGTCGCACTATACGTCAACCCAAGATGCATCTTCCTCTCCAGGACTTCGGAAAGGTACTTTTGGAACACCAATAGGCATTAAATGAAAGAAAAAAGAACAAAGTACTGTATTTCACTTTGATGTAGAAACGTAATAATATGATTATTATTGTCCTTATAATATATATTGGCTTTTATCGTATTTATTTTATCCATAGATTATAGTTATAGAAAAAGTCATAAAGAAAAACAGAATGAATAAAGTCAAATTTGCAAATTATTATGAATAGGGCGATGAATAAGTATGTACACATTCACTCATAGACAATGGAATCCAACCCCCATTGCGTATTGTTACTTATCGAGTATAGAATAAATTTGCTTCTCTTTGTTCCTACGAAGAGAATTGTTCCATTATTTTATTACCAAGAGAATAGAACAAATATTAATCCCTATTCTGAATAATCCACCGAACAGGGGGGTCCATAGGATAGTTATAGTAGAGTCTTTTCCAATGCAATAAAGTTACGCAGTGTCTATTTAGCTTTGATAAAGGGGTATTTCCATGGGTTTGCCTTGGTATCGCGTTCATACTGTTGTATTGAATGATCCCGGCCGCTTGCTTTCTGTTCATATAATGCATACAGCTCTGGTTGCTGGTTGGGCTGGTTCGATGGCTCTATATGAATTAGCAGTTTTTGATCCTTCCGATCCTGTTCTTGATCCAATGTGGAGACAGGGTATGTTTGTTATACCCTTTATGACTCGTTTAGGAATTACCAATTCATGGGGCGGTTGGAGTATCACAGGGGGAACTGTAACGAATGCGGGTATTTGGAGTTACGAAGGTGTAGCGGGGGCACATATTGTGTTTTCTGGTTTATGCTTTTTGGCAGCCATCTGGCATTGGGTATATTGGGATCTAGAAATATTTTGCGATGAACGTACAGGAAAACCTTCTTTGGATTTGCCCAAGATCTTTGGAATTCATTTATTTCTTTCAGGAGTGGCTTGCTTTGGTTTTGGTGCATTTCATGTAACAGGCTTATATGGTCCTGGAATATGGGTGTCCGATCCTTATGGACTAACGGGCAAAGTACAACCCGTAAATCCGGCATGGGGCGTGGAAGGTTTTGATCCTTTTGTTCCGGGAGGAATAGCCTCTCATCACATTGCAGCAGGGACATTGGGCATATTAGCGGGGTTATTCCATCTTAGCGTCCGCCCACCACAACGCCTATACAAGGGATTGCGTATGGGAAATATTGAAACCGTCCTTTCCAGTAGTATCGCTGCTGTCTTTTTTGCGGCTTTTGTTGTTGCCGGAACTATGTGGTATGGTTCAGCAACTACTCCGATCGAATTATTTGGGCCCACTCGTTATCAATGGGATCAGGGGTACTTTCAGCAAGAGATATATCGAAGAGTTAGTGCTGGACTAGCAGAAAATCAAAGTTTATCAGAAGCCTGGTCTAAAATTCCTGAAAAATTAGCTTTTTATGATTACATCGGAAATAATCCGGCAAAAGGGGGATTATTCAGGGCAGGTTCGATGGATAACGGGGATGGAATAGCGATTGGATGGTTGGGACACCCTATCTTTAGAGATAAAGAAGGGCGGGAACTTTTTGTACGTCGTATGCCTACTTTTTTTGAAACATTTCCAGTCGTTTTGGTAGACGGCGACGGAATTGTTAGAGCGGATGTTCCTTTTAGAAGGGCAGAATCAAAGTATAGTGTTGAACAAGTAGGTGTAACTGTTGAATTCTACGGCGGTGAACTCAATGGAGTCAGTTATAGCGATCCTGCTACTGTGAAAAAATATGCTAGGCGCGCTCAATTGGGTGAAATTTTTGAATTAGATCGTGCTACTTTGAAATCCGATGGTGTTTTTCGTAGCAGTCCAAGGGGTTGGTTTACTTTTGGACATGCTTCATTTGCTTTGCTCTTCTTTTTCGGACACATTTGGCATGGTGCTAGAACCTTGTTCAGAGATGTTTTTGCTGGTATTGACCCGGATTTGGATGCTCAAGTCGAATTTGGAGCATTCCAAAAAATTGGGGATCCAACTACAAGAAGACAGGCAGTCTGATACAACACTGCTTTGGTATCTTTTGCCTCGATTTTCTTTTTGGAATTTGTCATAAGGTACCCGAGAAATCTTGACCACTTTTTTACTTTTTCTCTTTCTTTATACGGGAGAGAACCCCCCCCCAAAAAAAAATAAACAAACAGGTATGGAAGCTATAATTGTAATTGTAAACCGCGATCGAATCTATGGAAGCACTGGTTTATACATTCCTCTTAGTCTCGACTCTAGGGATAATTTTTTTCGCTATCTTTTTTCGAGAACCTCCTAAAGTTCCAACTAAAAAGATAAAATGATTTTTCATTATCTCAATTGAAATTGAAGTAATGAGCCTCCCAATATTGGGAGGCTCATTACTTCAACTAGTCCCCATGTTCCTCAAACGGATCTCTTAGTTGTTGAGAAGGTTGCCCAAAAGCGGTATATAAGGCGTACCCGGTAAAACTTACAAGTAAACCAGATATAAAGATGGCTACTAGGGTTGCTGTTTCCATTATTATTTATATAATTTCAAGACCCCAATGGATCTATGATAAGATCGTTTATTTACAACGGAATGGTATACAAAGTCAACAGATCTCAATGAATACAATAGGATTTATGGCTACACAAACTGTTGATAACAGTTCTAGATCTGGTCCAAGACGAACTACTGTAGGGAGTTTATTAAAACCATTGAATTCAGAATATGGTAAAGTAGCTCCGGGGTGGGGAACAACCCCTTTGATGGGTGTCGCAATGGCTCTATTTGCGGTATTTCTATCTATTATTTTGGAGATTTATAATTCTTCCGTTTTATTGGATGGAATTTCAATGAATTAGAGCTATAAGAACTCCCAAGTTCTAGCTTTTGAATCCAAAATAAAATCAATCATTTAGAGCTCGGATTTCGAGCCCATTCTATTTTGGGAGTTCGATCGCGAAATTTCTTTGTTTCTGTATTTCCGGAATATGAGTGTGTGACTTGTTATAATTGATCCTATTGATATTACAGAGAATGGGTCTGTCATCTTGATAGAGATGGTTCTACTTCGTCGGATATTTATTTTAGTATCTGGAACACGGAATATACAGAATAGATTAAGAAATATTTGAACTATGATTCATACTTAATGTTCAGACCTCGTATCATATCCGGACTCAAAAAATTTTCAATTTTCAAAAGGAATTCAATTTTATAAATATAAATCGAAAGGTTTTTCTTCTATTTCGATTTTGACAAAAAGACAAAAATTTCTTTGAGTTTTTAATCATTCTATCTATTCGTGGAATAAGTGATGGTCCAAGTATTCTTACTCAGGAAATCTTTGACTTAAGTTAGAGTTTTTTTTATTGAATCATCGCGTTTCTAGTATGAATCTGAGGTTTTAAAATCAATTCATAGGGTTCTTAACAAGAGAATTCCTATTAATACAATAAAAAAACAAATAATAAACATTATATATAAATAGAAAAATGAAATAGGAAAGGAGAGGATTCAAGAGGCCCGTAAGAAAGACGACTGAGCCAACTTGAGATTTGGGTATTATCGCCCCAAACAAAGAAGAGCTTTCGAGTTTTTCTTCTTTCATACCTTCAGAGAAGATTGAATCTTTGATTCAAAAAAAGTTTCAAACTTTCTATTACATATCCGTTGGAAATAGTATTGGGGTATTTTTGCTTGAGCTGTACGAGATGAAAGTCTCACATACGGTTCTCAGGGGGGGTTCCACCTATCTCAATAAAGTCTATGATTGGTTCGAAGAACGTCTCGAGATTCAAGCGATTGCAGATGATATAACTAGTAAATACGTTCCTCCCCACGTCAATATATTTTATTGCTTAGGGGGAATTACGCTTACTTGTTTTTTAGTCCAAGTTGCTACGGGATTTGCTATGACTTTTTACTACCGTCCAACCGTTACTGAGGCTTTTGCTTCTGTTCAATACATAATGACTGAAGCTAACTTTGGTTGGTTAATACGGTCAGTTCATCGATGGTCAGCAAGTATGATGGTCCTAATGATGATTCTTCATGTATTTCGTGTGTATCTCACCGGTGGATTTAAAAAACCTCGCGAATTGACTTGGGTTACAGGTGTGGTTCTGGCTGTATTGACCGCATCTTTTGGTGTAACTGGTTATTCCTTACCTCGGGACCAAATCGGTTATTGGGCAGTAAAAATTGTAACAGGTGTACCTGAAGCTATTCCTGTAATAGGATCTCCTTTGGTAGAATTATTGCGCGGAAGTGCTAGTGTGGGACAATCCACCTTGACTCGTTTTTATAGTTTACACACTTTTGTATTGCCGCTTCTTACTGCCGTATTTATGTTAATGCACTTTCCAATGATACGTAAACAAGGTATTTCTGGCCCTTTATAGAGAAGATATATCATATATTTTTGTAATAAATAAATCATTTATCATTTGGAGGAGGAATATATAGTATTTCATTGC